GGCATTCACTCGAGCTAGGAAGCCAGCTAGTCGTACTAACAGCTTGAAGTCGTGTCTTGAAGGCTTGCCCCCGCCCCCCAACCTAGGAACAACACTAAGACGTTTCGTTTCCATTTTTTTGGTTAAAAGCATCGCATAGTATAGTGATAGTGCCCGGTCCGCAGCTGCGGAGTCCGCCTTCCCTTGAAAACACCTCCCAGACCAGAGGGGAGGGTTATAGTACAGATGTACGCTAAGGAATATTATTAGTAAGACAGACGTATAAAGTGCATATGTACTATAGCTGCAAAAGAAAATAGATCCTTGTTCGGGTGTTCTGGTGGTGTCCCCGTCTGGTCTACTATCGTCTTTTCACCGCCGCTAGACTACTTTGGCCCACCAAATGGCACAACCACAGTAGCTGGCTTGGCTCCCTCTTGCTCTGGTCTACACTCCCCTTGTGAGTCGCCACCCTCATGTACTACTCTACTATAAACAAACAGAACTACTACAGATAGACTAGAACATTTCTTATGTCAAACCATTCGATTGAATGCAATCTCTGATGTCAATGACACGAAAAAGGGATATATACAATGAATGGAATATACTGCTAGAGTATTTGAAAGCATCTGCAAAGCCAACAACGGGCACAGTCGATCGTAGATCCCACATGATGCCTTGTACCCTCACCCAACCTTGTCTCTCGCTTGTCGACTTGAGTCGAGCTCACTTTCGATCGAGGACTACCGGTTAAAAGTGTTTGTAGCGTCAATTCCTTTCGGTGTACATCTCACCCAAAACAAAATACCAGGAAACATAAGCTGTCAGCTCATATCTATCTCTGCTCCTCGATCGAACAAAAGCCGTTTGATCCTATATAGCCTGGACCCGCGTACTCATCGTGGTCGTCCCTCAGCCTCCCGCACCCATATTCCTAACCATCCCTGGGAGGAGAATAAGGATAGCTAGTCACGGACGATTTTCTCACCTACATGGTATACGAATCCAAGACTTCCTAGCTAGAGGCTAGACGGTATCAAACCACGGGACAGGGAAAAAAGAGCAGCTTTCTAGGTTCTGCCATTGTAGGGTCAAAAATAATAATCAAAAACGAAATAGAAGCGGGTTCATTACGCCTGATTCGCCAAAGTACCACTGCCACCAGGGCTGACATCCTCCTATCGCCTACTAGCTGCATGCGTTAGATACCTACTGCTTCTATCGATGGAAAGACCGAAGCACGTCTCCCTATAGCTTTGACTGCCAGAGGTTGGGAAGAAGGGAGGTGACTGGGCCCTATCACAAAATGAGCAAGTTAGCGACTTGTCAAAGCTTGGTGGCAGGTTTTGTCGGAAGAAGAATGTTTTTCAGCGGGAGTCTCATCTCAGGTTGAGGGGTGGCTGGTTCAGTCGCTTTCTCGAATGGAAATTTCGAGCCGTTTCGCTTACCTTGCATACTACAGGAATGACTACATCAGAAACAGAAGATCTGACTAATAAAGTCTTAGTATTGGTGATACATACCTTGCAGCCTTCCCTTGATTCAAGACCTAACGGTCCAGTCTACCGGTTAAATCATTTATAATTACTTTTGGGTTCTCAGTGAGCCTATGCCCCCTCCTATACTACCAGCTTCAGGTCGAATAATAAAACTACTTCACCTCCGAGAGGTGGAACTCATAGTTTGTGCCATTGATTGGTATATAAGACTCAGGCTCTGACCCACTTGAATAGAAGAGAAGACTAAACCTCGAGAAGTCTATTATTTTCACTCTGCATATGTCACTGCCCTCTCTGCTGGGAATTAGATCCTACTCTTTGTCTCCCCTTTTCACAGAAAATGGAGAGCAAAATGGATCGATTTATCGGATCCTAGGTCGGGACCAAGGGGCGTAGCTGCTATTTCACCGGGAGTGAATCTAGCTAGGGCGATTTTCCACTAATTCGAATCTCCTGACCCAGGCGTAGATCGGAGATTGTCTAAATGGTAATAAGGAAGTGGCAGCAGTCCTCTCATATCATATAAAAGAGAAAGAAGTTCTGCTTGTTCTCTCTTTTCCCGAGTCAGATTACATTCAAATCGTTATTTTAAATGTCAAGATTGGCTTGGTCGTCGTCACACCACTCGCTGATGCAGATCTGGGAGGCTGGGTCGGCTAGCATTGAATACGAATAAGCTCTTCTTTCATTCCTCTTGAAAAAATGCTTTCCCTTGGCTTCGGTGCCAGCTAGGACTGGTAGCATGCTTAATGGTAGCATGGCCTTCTTTCTCTTGGATTCGGAATGGGAGCTGCACGTTAGCACTTTACTTTATGACTTTACTTTCTTACTTTTCCGGCATAAGAGGTCTTTTCTCTTTACTGTCCCGGTCCTGTCTCTTTGCTGTTTTAGCGGAATAAGCAGTCTTGGTGCTTTGGGCGTGACACTAGTCTGACTGTGCTTTCCTAGCTATTCTTGATCTGATCTTGCCAGGAAGAAGGGCATCCAACAGACAGAGTGATGCTTCTGTCATATATTATGATAGTCTATTTTTTCATTTTTTAGGAATCCGTATAAATAGACTGTTTGGCTTAGTGTTCGTATCAAACTCTAAAAAGAGGTTGTTTTCTTGCAATTGAATCAAAAGGAACTGTTCATACGGGAGTGCAGCCAGCCTATCCATCATAACATAATATAGGAAAGTACGCCCTCTCCCTTGTCAACTCCGAACGAATGCTTAGTTAGCCGTGAATGAGAACTCTTGTTGCTTGTTGGCCGGTAGCTCCATGTAAGGTTAGCTCGAAAGCGAGTTCTTACTCTTTGACCTGAGGGGAAGAAAGCTCGAAGAGCTTCCCTGGGGTGAGGTTGACCTTCTTTCTGCGGTACGGCTATTAATCTTATTAGAGTCAGTAGCTGGGAATCTCTTCTTCCGCCTATTAGCGGTGTGACTGTGACTTTCTTATTGAGAAGACTGCTTTCCTTTGAAAGAGCTGTGGGCATAGCTAAACTTTCTCAAATGCGGGATTTCCTATTTCCTCTTGATGCGGTAGAAGAAGTCTAGTCTAGGTCATTTCTTTTGCTAGAGAATATGTTGTTGTCCGGCATACCCCCCCGAGATGAAAATGAAAAACGATAAATAAAATACTACCTGCTTTCCTTTCGGTCAGCTGCCCCTCAACCGCGTTAGGGGTGTCTTGGTATTGGATCAGCTCTTCTGTTACCAGAAACTACAAATAGGGGAGCGCGATTTGGTGGCGAAGAAGAGCGTTCTGTGCCTCAAGTTCCGCTATTTGCTCTTCCAGCCTGACGTACTCTTGGAACTGAGCCAACCCCTCCAGCCGGGGAGCCAACTCGGTCTGTTGTCGTTCCCAAACGATCCGAAACGCATCCGACTGGAGAACATCCCAATAGAACCGAGACTGCGCCCCGTCGGCGTAAAACGACATAAGTAGCTCTGAGAGGCGGGGCTGGTTAAAGTCCATACCCATTAGTTCAAAGTATGTCCGAATAACCAAATCCACATCTCGTGGTGGTATATATAGAATCGAAGGTGCATCTTGATAGAAGAGACATTGGTACTGATTGATTATTTCATTCTGTATCCAGGAGCAGCACTCGATCTTTAAAATGGAGTGCAGGAACACCTCCCTTTGGCCGGCAGGACAAGAGACTAAACCTTCTGTTACAAAACGGAGCCATTCAACATCCTGCCCTGGCTGCGTTAGGAAATACTGGAGAAGCTCACGATCTACAGGGAATTGGGATAAGGCAACGGGAATGGTATGCGCACAAATCGTTAGCTGTCAAAGCGGTCAATGTACTTCACCGTACAGACAACAGTCTTGCATCCCTCCACCTCAGGACATGAGGTCCATATAATATATATATATCGGCCTGGCCAGCAACAGGAATCCCTATTCCGACCAACCCGGGAGAAGAGTTATACGCCTCTCTCAGTACAGGCAAGCCGTAGGGACTTTTAGTCGTTCGTGTCCGAATAGCATAGATGATTCGAACGGATAGCCACAATCCCAGGTCGTTGAAACGTAGATGATGATAAAGTCACCCTCTTGGAATAAAAGAGAAGAAGATCTGATGGTTCAGCTATCTCTTCTCCCTATCCCGCGGATAGTTGACTACGTGAAGCTAGTAATACAGTTCCATTCGGGGCCGGGGCCGACCACCTGTCTTTGACCGACTCGCTCCGGGATAGAGCACATTTGAAACCTGCCTCTGGAACAAAAGATTTTTATTGAAAGACATGTCCAGCCGACGAAAAAGATGTTTTAAGGGCCCTTACTGTCCATTCCACGAGAAAAAAGGGACTATAGGCATAGTTAACCTGGCTCAGGGGCCCGGGTTGTCGGGTCAGAAAGGCGCGTAGCTCGCTCTACCGTTAATGATTGATCCACCAGACGCGGCTGCTCACTAACAACCGATTCCTTAATAACGAGGTAGCCATAGGGGAAAGTGGCTGGATCGAATCCATGGCTAGCATGGGTTCAAGCATCTAATCTGTTTTGGTAATGCGGAATTGATCAACAATCGGATTAGGGATAAGTACATGATGAAAAATGAGAAGCGCTTAAGCAATATAAGAGTTTTCTTAACTCTATGATCGCCTTCGGTCCTTCAATAGAAAAAGTATATGCCAATTTTTATTTTACACGGCTGCTTCCTTGAAAGCCATCACTGCTTCTGCCTTGAAGGAATAAGAGAAAGATTTTCGATTTGCTTTTCAGTCGGTATGGTGCACGGGCCATCGGTCACGGAGTAGATCCGCAAGTATTTGAATCTTATGATCAGGTCGATTCATGCAGGAAAATCCGCTTTTTTATAAGATCAAGCTTCCCCGCCCGCCCAGGTGTCCTTGTACCCGTTTGAGTTCCCGGAGGTTAGTTGGTGGTTTCATTTCAAGGATGACTTTAGTTTTGGCTGAGTCAACTGTGATTCCATCTCTTGTAATAAAAAACCCAAAAACTTTCCCGTTACTACCGCCAGAAAGCTTTTGAGGGCCTCATGTTGTGCTTTCGAAGTATCTTGAAGACCCCTCGTAGATCTGCGAGGTGATCCACGTAACACTCTACTGTTTTATGTTGTTGATCTCGAAATATCTGCATCATAGCCCCTTTTCTAGTAAGGTAGGTAGCACTAGCATTTTTGAGACCGAATGGCATCACTGTATAGCAGTACGTACCGAATTGAGTTCTAAAGGACGTGTGCCTTTCGTCGTCTAGATCAATTTCTATTTGGTTATACCCAGACAAGCCCTCTATGAAAGAAAGATGTTCATATCCACGGGTATTATTTATCATGATTTCCGTGATCGGCGGAGGAAATTCGTCCTTAGGGAATGCGTTATTCGGGTCTCTGAAGTCAATGCAAACCCGAATCTGCCCGTTCTTCTTGGTCACTGAGGCAATGTTTGCCAACCAATCGGGATCTTTCTCTTCTCTTATGAGACCCACATCTTTGAATTTCTTAACTTTTTTCTCAATCTTCTTCATGAGGAGTGGATGAAAGCGTCGTTGTGCTTGCTCGATGGGCTTAGCCTCTGGTTTGATATTAAGCCTGTGGACGGCGATTTCAGGGTCTAGCCCAGGCATCTCAGCCTAACTCCAGGCCAAATATGCCCAAGTATTCATTCGTTAAGGAGCTGGACGTATTGTTCAGCTTCCTATGAAGCTAGGCTAGCACTTAGGAAGATTGGACGAGGGTGGCAGGGGCACATCTGGTGGTATCGTATATAAGAGAGAGCTTCTTTTAAGAATGATCTGAAACTCAAAATTGAATAAGAGAAGAAAGAAAGTAGCCTAGTTCAGATGAAAAGGTATGCCACAATGCTATCCGAGTTCACAGGTGTCGTTCCGTCTACTTTTCTTTCCAAACTTTTTCAAAATTCAGTTAGTGCGAAATCAACCTATCAATTGGTAGAGTACAAGATCGAAAAGAACCCTATAGGCAGGCAGGCTAAAAGCGCTGTCCGTCTTCATGGCCTCAATAAGACTCAGTATTGTACTGGCCGAATCCGTTTCGCAGCACGGAGTATACCTCAATCTCCGTTAGTTCCGTTTCGGCTTTTTCCCCAATTTCCCACTCCTTCTGTGAGGCAAAACCTCACCGCACTACACTACACTTCGACACAAGAGAAGAGGACCGGGCGCTTTGCTTGTATCTCCGGGATACGAATTGGCGGTCTTTCTTTACGAGCACTAGGACGTAGTACTAACTATGGATCAACTCATTGCGGATTTCGTTTCTAGGATGGGTTTGGCTCTGCCTGTAGCTATTCTTGTAGCCGTTAGGGCTGGCCATCAAATGAATAGTCTTGATATGGAAACAAAGGGAACTGGTGTAACGATAGATGTAGTTAAGGAGAAAGTTGTGAACCAACTTGAAATTCTTTTGAGAGTTTATAGAGATACTACTGGAGATGTTCACTTCCCGACAGAAGTAAATCTCCAAGAGGTAAGCGCACGTCTATTTTTTGTAGACGAGAGAGTAAGCCTTCTACACAATATTTATTGTGATCTTATTTCTCAGGGAACACAAAGTGAATACTTTCTCCAAGTTATACAATTTCTTGGAGGGTAGTCTTTTTTTGATCGTTATCGACGAGAGCATTCAATTCCCGGAAGTAGTTTTCACCAAAGGCGACAACGAGGCCCCCTAGCGATAGGGGGGAAAGAAGAGTGGGTATGTGGGCTTCTTTCGCTTGAGTTGTTTCAGTGTGCCGTCGTTGAAGGTGTTCAGTAATCGGATGCTATCGAAGAAAATGAATGAAATAGGCATAATTTCTCTCAAAGCAGCTCCGCCTTCATAAAGTATTATTTTATTGCACTAGCATTCCAATGCAACAACGAAGGAAAAGGATTTCTATTACTCACGAGATGGCATGAGCTTGTTCGGAAGCTAATGTCGGTGAATCAGGGATAATCGTCTTAAGACTGGGAATTGACAATAACAAGAATAGGTCCTTTAGTAAAAGCTCAATCCCAACTCTCTTATCTGGTGCAGAACCTACCCTAGAGCTATTGTTCATCTAAAATTGAGCTGCAGTTCTTCTTGAAAACCTAGCTAGGGGATTGGATTCCGCTCTATCAATTCCGTAACTCTTATCTTATCTACGATAGGAGCAAACGGAACTTCTTCAAAAGGAGAAAAGAAAGATCATATCGGCAAGAGCAAGTAAAGTCTGACCGGAAGCCAGTCTCGGCTGCATTATCTTCCTACCGATGTCATACTATACTCTATTATGACCTGAGGGTGACTGAACTACCTGCACGCCCCGAAGTCACTTCTCCTCTCTTCCCTCTCGGCAGGGAACTTTCGCTACGCTAGTAAATGACCCAGACATGGGGCTTGGTATGATAAGTTTTATAGCTTTCTAATCAGTAAAGGTAAAGGCTTTCTTATGAGCCGTCGTGATTCCTCGTTATTTATTCAAACGAACAGTTTGCGAACTCATATTATTGCGGTTTATTAGGATGATTTTATTCTAACTGGCAGTGATACCTCTTATATCTCCACTGCTGTTAACTCTGTTTGTCAACACATGCTATCTCCTACAGATGACCACTTTACTGCAGTAAAACGTATCTTGCCTTATCTCAAAGGGACTGTTAGACTTGGTATTCAGTTCACTAGAGGACCTTTCACTCTTACTGCCTATTCAGACGCTGATTGGGCAGGTGATACTTGTGATCGCAAGTCTCACATGTGAACGAAATAGAGAGGTAAGATTGTGAAGTAACGCCTGAGGCACATGAATAAAGTTTGCATGAATCTAACACTTTTGGGACTTTTTCACGTACTGATGGCAATCGTTCTCCTCTTTTCATTGCCCTATTGAGTAAGGGTCGGTGTTTGCAAAAATAAAAATGTCGAGCCAGTAGTGAGAATGGGGGAGCTGGACACTAGTTGTGCTAGTGGAATGCCCTAGTCAGCCCGAACCGTTTTGCGGTTCTAGAGGACCCTGAACAATAAGAGGGAAAGATGCCGGATCTGGACACTTCAGAACAGGAAGAGATTGCTCAGGATGAGTGTCTGGGTAACAAAGCCGAGAAGGGTGTAGTCAAGGTAATTTTATTTCGAAGAGCCCGGAATGGAAGAGAGTAAGCTTAGTGCCGAAAGGAACAAGCAACTCCTGAGCTATTAAAACAAGAACTATTTCACTCGGGCTACTTTTCTTATCGGGCAAGTTGCCACCCGTTTGTTCAATACCCGAACTCTAGTAAGTAGCTTAATCTCTCGAGAAGAACCATCCCTACCGGATCGGACATGTAACCAGTCTTCTCCGCTTGAGAGGGAAAGACGGCTGCTCTGTGAACAACCCCTAGTTGCTGGTCCTGCTCCAGCTGCTGTCTGAACTGCCACCTCTGCTCCAATACATAAGCTCCAGCTGAAGTGTAGCAGCTCCGTCCCATTCATCACTGCTTTCTGTTAAAAAATAAAAGAGCAGCTCCTCTCCGATGCTATTTACCGTGAAATCGGGCTTCCTTCCTTTCCAGATCTTCCCCTGCCCTTCCAAAAGAGCAATGCGTAGTCACAGGATCAACCTCCGACTTGAAAGACTTGGATGGCGCGCCTCCTTTGTGTGCTTTCGCCCTCTCAACATTGCCGCCCTCAGATCTAACGGATATAGTTTCCTTAAAAGCGGGGCCAGTCCATTTAAACGCAAGATACTACCTAACGTTGGAGGACATAGGCGGAGCAGTCTCTTTCGGGCTTTCTCGTAAATAAGGTAAGATTGGTTTCAACTAGCATATGGGTGAGCTCTCCTGCCGATAATACCATAGGTGGGATCATAAGCTGGATAAGAGGAGCCTAACATCAAATGACTGGGGATCCTTCAAAAGAGGACGCAACCAGCATAATCACACATGAGTAGCTATAGCCTTACCTTATAGTATAGGCGGGAGGACCCGGGAGCAAAGTTGGTTTAAGTTATAGCGTAGATGAGAGATCGCCGATTAGGTCCCTATTACCAGCATTTATTATAACCATTGCTAATATTATGGTGCCAGTCTTCATTATATAACCACTGAAGAAGAGTTCATGCCTACTTAAACATCTTATTGGTTTGCCGGTTTGACCCTGCTAGATTTCTAAATTAGATAGAGGAGTGCATGACTACACCTTGGTTCTCAATCACTGTTAATGGTCTTCCTTATTGGTGGGTACTTTGAAGGCAAAAGGGGGATCAGACAAGGTGACCCAATGTCCCCTTATTTGTTATGGTGATGGAGATGCTAGCTCAACTGCTTGAACAGAAAGTAAGAGATGGATCTTTATCTTTGCACTACAGATGTAATAATCCAGTTGTGACTCATCTTTGTTTTGCAGATGATCTTATTGCTTTCATGCAGGTAGACTTAAACTTATTAGAGAAGTTCTGAATAGTATTTATATCTACTTGGCAGCTTCATTTATTCTTCCCCAGAAAACAATAGAATGCATAAACAAAACAGATTGTGCAGGAATTTATTATGCCCCTAGCTTTTCGAAGAGGGCTTTTGGTAGAGTAAAGAACGGATACAATCTCTGAACCGGACGATCCACTTGTCATTATTCTTTAAACCTTTAGAGTAGGCGCCCTGATCGGAGATCCTTCACAAGGACTTCACTACACTAGTTATGCAAAGGATTCTGGCCCGACGGAACAAGCTTCTTATTCGAATAATAATATTTCATGTGTTAAGCATCTCTCATAGTTAGCTTCCGAATCCGCCCAATCATGGAAATCAGACGAATAAGACGGGCTTTCGTCACTCTTTTTGAGAGGTTTTTATGAAATGCCGGAAAATAGATACATTACGAGAATAGCGGAAAAAGGGCCAAAAAAAGCCTTTTCATTGGAAAATCCCCGGAAAACATCAACTTTTTTAAGGCTTTTAAGGATGTGATCTTTCCCTCTTTTTAAATTGCACTAGATAGTAAATCCGAGATTTAAGACTTCACTTTAATAGTAGTTTGTTCCGGCTATCCCCTTCTTAATAGACGCTGGCCCCGGCACCGGCTCGGGCTAAATCAAAGTAGCAGCAATCAAGATACCGGGCTCAAGGCTAGATAGAAGATAGGCTATTCCTCTTACCGTACTTCCCGAGGGGAGGTTGAAAAAAGCTGTTACAGAATAAGAGTCCTTAGACCTCCCAAAAAGATAGAAGTCTCCGATAAACAGTCTTTACGCCGACATTAGCAGTAGCGCTAGTAAGGCCGACAAATACAATACAAAGAGTGAAGGTGCGACAGCGCTTTTTTAAGCCCAAAGGCTAGTTCAGTCACTTCCGGATGAATAAGAGTTCTCTTTCTCGATCGAAAGAACCTTAATCGAATGGCCAAGCTAAGAAGAAGAATCGAATCATCGCCCGAAAGAAAGGGCCTTAATTAAGGCCCTTTCTTTCCTAGATGGAGAGAATCCGCAAGTAGAATAAGAGCATTGGCCCTACTATCCCAGGTGCAGGAGCGTAGCGGGATGTGTCAACCGGCAATGCGAGGTCGTATAGATCATTTCTTATTAGCAAGGATTTGGAAGCTTTGGGGGAGAGCTTCACATAGGACGGGACCGGGCTAGAGGACTCTCTATCGTCCCCATCGTCCTAACAGCCGATCACGCAATTAGAGCTACGAACAGTTTGATTGTTCTTGGGCAACAGAATCCGTAACACAATCAGGGGTGCCGGGCTTGGCTCAATATCGGGATAGAAGGAGGCCTAGGAAACTAGGCTGTCTCCAGGCTAAGGTAACAAAGTTAGACCGAGATTCACGACTGACTTCCTCTACAAAAGAAGTAGTAGAATAAGATGCGAGAGAGCCATGCCTTTAGAACAAGAAGGTTTTGATTCTGGGGTCAGCTGGGATCAGGATTTTACACTAAACAAAAGAGAGTGCGAACATTATTAAAGTACCAGACAGGCAAGTACGGAACCCCAATCACGAGGGGGAAAAGGACACCCATTAATGGAGGCCCTATATTCTATTCTCTTACAAAATTTGGAGGACAAAGAATAGCACGCTTCTCTTGCCTCTAGGAAGAATAGAAGGAACCTATTCTCTTACACAATCAGCTGTGCACAAAGATGTTCCTACTTATATTGAGAGTGCCCCCGGAGAGAGAAGAGCGGAACTACCCTTTCCAGGCCACCTAAATCTGATCCATCTGGCGAAGAGGGTACGGAACCAATACGAGTAAGCAATCAATGCCTCCCTGGAACCTGACCTAACTGTCAATCCAGAACCGGGGGAACGTAGCACTCCCTTTTCGATTATCCATGGGGTATTCCCCAGGCGCTTGACTAAACCTATCTTTCTTACCGTGCAAGCCCTTGCTTGCTTTGAGAAGAGGAATTGGAACTTCTTTTCTTTATTTGACTTGAGCCAGTTCCAGTCATGAGAGGACTTTTCCTTACTCTTTTAATTCAATCTCTTGGGGGATACCATTAATTGTAGCGTAGATCTTATCCTTAGGTCTGACGCTTGATCTCTTTCTCTTCCCTGAGAAAAGGGCTTCTTCCGACAAGATTAGCTGCGGATTCTTCTTAAATAGATCCATCTTCTTTCGCTCCTAAATCAAGAGGTCATCAGAGCCCCAAAAGAACTACTTCAGTCTCTTCGCGCCCCTTGTCAAGCGGAAGAAAGGAAAAGTCGAGAAAGAGTAAGGTAAGTCAGAAGGTATTCGTGACCAAGACCGCTTTCTCTTGAATATTGGTAAGCCTCTCCCCCCTCCTAAACCCCTGCTGAGACAACTAGCAGCCAACTAGCGAGGGCCGGAGCTCAGCTCTGGTCCACCACCGGAGGTTGTTAGGGGGAGGACAGCGAAGCCTTACTAGTCTCATAAGTCAGTTCAGGAATCAAGCCGATTAATTAGAGTTAAGACGAGAGTAATCTCAGCCTGAAACTTCTAATCTCATGAGTGTGAGGCTTTTGTACTAGACCGCGGGAGATCGGGTTGGAGCCGTCTCCGTCGAAGCCACGAAACTTCTCATAGAAGGGCGAATCAACTTCTTGAATCACTTGTTATAGGCCGGTTTGTTAGCTCAGGGGTTGTTCGCAGGTGAAGTAGTGAATGAAAGAAAAGTCGAAGATTGAGCTAATTCGTCTAAGCCAGTCAACTTCAAATATCTCCTATTCATATATTACTTCTAGTATTTTTTATTATTTCATATTCGAAATAATAAAACCTGATGGTTCCTGTCCTGAAACGAAGGATGCGAAGAAAGTACGTACTGCCGCCTGTCATCATGCTCAATCAGTAAGAAGTTGGCTTCACCTCCGGGGACCAGTCCAGCCTGTGAAGGGAGAGGACTCTGTGGACGGAAGCTACTCTGTTATCTTGCTTTCCTCATTCGCATGAGAGACAGACACATTGTGCACTCAAGATGATGAATGCCACAAGAGAGATAGAAGAAAGAAGATCTGTCTCGATTCTATCTCTATCTTTCGACATCTCATCTCTATAATACGAGAATAGTGGGTGGAGAATCCTTGTGTATTACTAGGAAGGCGGGCTACTTCCGTCTAGCGGTCATGGGAAAGCCAAAA